AGTAGTATGAGATAAAAGGTATTTCCGATTGTTTCTTATCTATCGGGAATCCATTTCAGCGTCACAAACTTTTTTTCGCACTGTCATAGATATAGAGTAGAAAAAAAAAAGAAATAAAATTTTCCTTAGCTCAAAAAGAAACTTTGGGATTGCTGAATCACAGAGACCATAAATATATGAAGCAACGGAACCATCATAGTATTTTTGAACTTGCCCGAAAGGAAGGGTGGTAATTGGATCATTTGCCAATCCGGGTCTTATAGATCCTATATTTTCTCAAAGTAAATTCCATTATATAGCCGTATGCACTGCACAAAAGATGCCTGTACGGTTGTTCAATTTATCTTTTTTTTTTATTCTTTTGTTTTCACCTCATTATGCAAGATAGAGGAACCATTGATTTATCATCAGGGTAATGATCCATCAACCCGCTAGCTCTTTTTATGAGGCACAAACGGGAGAATTTATCCTGGAAGCGGAAGAACTACTAAAATTGCGCGAAACCATCACAAGGGTTTATGTACAAAGAACGGGCAAACCCTTATGGATTGTATCCGAAGATATGGAAAGGGATGTTTTTATGTCAGCAACAGAAGCCCAAGCTCATGGAATTGTTGATCTTGTAGCGGTTGGTTGAATGAAAATAGCAAAGATTTCGCGTCAATCTGTGATTTTTTTTAGATTCTTACCGCGTTTAATAATCTATATTTAAAAAATTTATCTATATTTAAAAAATTTATCTATATTTAAAAAATTTAATAATCTATATTAAGAATTAATAGTAGTAGAATACAAACAGAAGCAATTGATAATAATCCGGTTAGGATCGATCTAAACCAGCCTAGTATGTATATGATTCAGCATGCCAACGATTAAACAACTTATTAGAAACACAAGACAGCCAATAAGAAATATCACGAAATCCCCCGCTCTTCGGGGATGTCCTCAGCGCCGAGGAACATGTACTAGGGTGTATGTGTGACGCGTTCAAATCATGAGCTGGTACACAAGACAAGAAAGTAAAGCCCTTTTCCAGTATCAATGATCAGTACCAGTGAATAGGATAGAATGGAAGAATTCCACTCACTATCCTAAAAAAAATCCCTTATATCCCTGTGTATGCAATTTATGGTTTCCATTGGTGCAAATCCAATCACCTGAATTTAATTTAAGATGAAAAGCAATTCCCCATTGGTAAAAAAGGGTTATCCATTAAGCGGGGGAAATAAGCAGAAAAATGATGTTCCCACTTTTGCAAGAGCGGACTCACAGGGTCAGCTACCTAGCTAAATTTCATAATTAAATACCGTTACTGTATAGGTAGATCTCGTTGTGAAAGACCTATTACTAAATAATTAATGGGTAGAGCCAAAGGGTGTGAACTGTACAAGTTACCAATAAATATTGATTAAGGAAGGGGCTCCGGTGTATAGAGAGGACCTCACCGTTTAAGAAGTAACCATAGAAACGATGGAACCACTATTATTTTATTCATTCATAATTTACTATTTTTTTTAGGCATTTCGCCGCTAAATAAAAAATAGTGGTCGGGAAGGTTATAGTAGCAAAAGCCATTGGAATTTTTATTTTATACATTGGAAGAATCCGTTTTGTTATCAATCGATCAGTAAAGAGGAAAAGAATAATTGAAAGAACAGAAATAAACAATCAATTAGTTATTCATCAAAGTTTTATTTATTCAATGACCAGAATTAGACGAGGATATGTAGCTCGTAAACGTAGAACAAAAATTCGTTTATTTGCATCAAGCTTTCGGGGGGCTCATTCAAGACTGACTCGAACTATTACTCAACAGAAAATAAGAGCTTTGGTTTCTGCTCATCGGGATAGAGATAGGCAAAAGAGAGATTTTCGTCGTTTGTGGATTACTCGGATAAATGCAGTAATTCGTGAGAGTAGGGTATCCTATAGTTATAGTAGATTAATACATGATCTGTATAAGAGGAAATTACTTCTTAATCGTAAAATACTTGCACAAATAGCTATATTAAATAGGAATTGTCTTTATATGATTTCCAATGAGATCATAAAATAAAAAGAAAGGGATTGTAAGGAATACACAAAAAAAATTTAAATGACGTTCCCCGGAGACTAAACTCCGGGAAGGTATAGTCAAAATTAGTATGATAAAAAATTGATAAAAAGTCATCAAAATGAGACTGAGTGAATAAAAAAAAAGATTTATTCTTCCCCGACTCTGTGAATCTTTTTTCTTACGACACTGAAATCTAGATTCTTGGATTTTTCTAACAAAACAGCCATCCGCGTTTGAATTCGGATTGGAATTTGGATTCGATTGAAGAGTAAGTCTATTTATTTCTGGTTCGAAAACTAGTAGTTCTGGCGGTCGACTCGGTTCTTTCAAACTTTTTCTCGTTATTAAGAAAAGGTAACAAAGATAAAATACGAGCTTGTTTTATAGCGATAGTAATTAATCGTTGTTGTTTCAAGGTCAATCTATTCACTCGTCTAGATAATATCTTTCCTTGTTCACTAATAAACCGACTAATTAAACTCATATTTCTATAATCAATTCGATCCCCCGATTGGATCGGGGGCAAACGCCTACGAAAAGATCGTTTGGATTTAAGAAAAGGTCGCTTGGATTTATCCATGGTTTGTTTATTCCTTATCCCTGAAAATCCTATTTCTATTCCAGTCGGATCAAAAATGAATTCGAATTAAGAAATAGGATTTGGTTTAGATTATTAAATATATGTTATATATATACTATGTTATTTTTCCTGTTCCTTGGAAGGGTGACAAACCACGTTCGATCTATTTCTTTATCTCCCCATGAATCGTATGTTTGTAACAATAGGGACAAAATTTTCTCAATTCCAATCGAGTAGGTGTATTGTGCCGATTCTTTTGAGTAATATATCTAGAAATGCCCGTTGATTCTTTATTAACACCGTTTCGCACACAACTGGTACATTCCAAAATAACCATTACTCGGACATCTTTACTCTTGGCCATGAACCTCCTTTGGTTTTTGATTCAATCAACTCTTCCATTTTTTTTCGATCTGAAGAAGCAAATAATATAATAAAGGAACAAAGAAAAAATAGAAGTTGTTAACTCGAAATCCAATTATGAAAGATTTCATTGGAATCAATAGAGTAATAGTAAATAATAAGTAATACAATGATTTCTAACTATATTTCTAATTAATGTACAGTATATTATTTAAGTATCAATCATACAAGATACTGTTGCCCGAGACCCCCATTTCATTCCCGCTCTCACTCTATTATTAATTTAAGCCCAAATCCAAGTTTCGCTGAGATTGAATCCACTTTTATTCTTTCTCTTTCCTTATTTTGAATTCTAAAAAGGAAAAAAGAGGGGGAGAGGCATTAGTTACAGATATTTGATTGTATCTCTAATCATCTTCAACCCTTACCGTGGCAATAACTAAAATGAAAAAAAAGGGAATGTCAACACATCCGGGAATAAACGATTGATCTCTATCAATAAACCTGCTAAAGACGCGAACCATAAAGTACTTAGTACCGGTGCCACCGAAAGATATGTTTTTAGATCTCGCATTGAAAATCCGCCTCCTTCTTTATTGGAATACATAACGTCAATACATATATGATCAGATGCATATGTAGTTAAAGACCACTTATATTTGGACGGGTAATCCCTAATTTTAATTGAAATTTATAATGATTCGGTAGATAAGATTTTCCTTTCTTTTCTTAAAACAGAAAAAAATGTCTCTTTCTGCCTGAGCATTGCTGATGAAAAATATTTATTTTCTTTTTAGCGTCTCATATTCGTGTATATAAGTCTTTTATTATTATTATATGTTATACAATATGTTATATGATATGAGCCAAAAAAGAACAAATAACAATATGAATTGTGTATATCAACGGAAGAAATAATACTATGGAAAGAAATAACACTATGGAAAAGAAGACAGGGATTCTCTACAATGACACTGTAGACCAATTGAAAGGGATGTAGCGCAGCTTGGTAGCGCGTTTGTTTTGGGTACAAAATGTCACGGGTTCAAATCCTGTCATCCCTACCTATTACTGCTCCTCTGAGCAGTAACGAGGAATCAATTGAGATCACTGAAATTAGACATAAATAATCTTTATCTTTCTTTCAATTTATTATACTATATAGGATATATATACATGAAAAGTGCAGTGGGGTTACAAAAAGAATCAAAATTGTGACAAGAAATAGAAAGCGCTCTTAGTTCAGTTTGGTAGAACGCGGGTCTCCAAAACCCGATGTCGTAGGTTCAAATCCTACAGAGCGTGATTCCGTTCTTGTTAGGTAAAATTCTGATTGCTGTTCAAGTTAGTGACCATATTTTAGTCGAATTTGACCTCCTGTGGATTAAAATTAAAGAAAAGAGGAGGTCAATAATAATAATATAATAATAATAAAAATTTTAATTAATCAAAGGTCCAACTGATCACCACGTCTGTATTGTAAATATGCAGTTACGAATAATCCAGCCAAAGTAATAGGAATTAAACCTAATACGATTCCAAATAGAGAAACTTCAATCATTTCAATTTGTTTGTAAAGGGAAAAAATAGGTAATATTTATCCCTAAATATTAATTCAAATTGCCCATAAATCTCAATAACTAATAATTGGCAATTGACGCAGTAAGGAACAATAAAATACATGGAATCCCACAGAAAGATTTTTTTTTATTTTTTATAGCTTGTTCATTCAATTAATTTCAAATAAGTCGTATCTTGCTTAGACCAATAAATAAAACGGAGGTTATAGTTGAAGCCGCTAGTAGAAAACCGAAATAACTAGTTATAGTAGGCATGAAGGAGCTAAATGAAATATGTTTTTTTATACATATGTTTAGAAAGCACTTACCTAAGTTTCCGTTTTTGAAAGATACAAGGATAAGCAAAAATACCAATTGAAAGAATAAAGAATAAGGTCAATTAGAAGTTTTTGATTCCTCAATCATGATAGACACTATTAAC